TAGACGGAATGACACTAGCACTCTTAGCTCTTTAGCTATTACGCTTGGTAGTAAGGCGAGGAATGATAGCAAGAGTGCTTTACGAGAAAGAACCCCCCTTTTTTCTTTGACCTTGACCTAGCCCTTGCTTTGCTCGTTTGACACCTTGACTGGCTAACTAAGAGACTAGTACCCTTTCTGGCTGGAAAAGTCAGTAGGTAGGAAAAACTTATCCTTCAAGTGAAAAGAGAAAAGTGCCTGCTTAATCTGCAAAGGAAATAGGATAACCTTAGTCCAGGTGATAGTACACTCCATCTTTCTTTCCCATTTGAAAGAGTGCTTCCTGTCCTAATCCTAAGACTCGGGTGTGAGCTCAGCCCTATCCCTGCCGGTCTAGCTGGTACCCCCCAAACCTTATTAGTCGAGCTAGCTTCTCATTAAGTTGCTTTCACTTCTAAAATGTAAGACTCAAGCGGCTTGAGGAAAAGAGTTCCTTTCTTCATTCTACTATTGTTGGGCTTTCGTCTCAGTCAACTTCTTGACTTCAAGAGATGCACTAGCATAAGGCAGTTCTCCTGTAGTTTTATAGGAGAGGTGTGCCGGGTAATACCTCGATCTAAGACTACGTGGGCCAGTCTTTCCTTCGTGTGTTCCCTGTCAGAATGAGATCTATTCTATTTGGAAAGAAGGTGACTCAAGAAGCTCGTGTTCAGTATTAGGAATATCAACCTCTTTGACAGCAGCTTGCCGAGTCGGGCGACTCTGAATTAGGCCGAAGAAAGGCTGAACGACCGTCGTGTGGTTACATCTTACCCAAAAGGTTCCACAGCATGTCTTTCGAGCGTATTGAGGCTGTCACCGCTATAAGTGTACTAAAAAGGCAGGCATCTCTCTATTGATTAAGCTATAACGTCCATATTCTGAAAAGTGCTATAGATATGGAAAGAAAAGCAATTGGTGGAGTGTTGGAGTATTGCTATTGATCGGTCATGTCATATAGGCCTGAGTCGGACATCCAATTGCTTCGATTTTCATTTTCCGGAGGATGCCCTATACTTATATATCAAAAAGATGGACAATCAAACCTATTTCTCGATTCAATCGAAGCCAAAAGAGATGAATAGGGTCCAAAATCAAATAACAAGAGATATACTATTAAGGAACTGGAAGCACAGCTCTCTCGTCCCTTCTATGGGCATGGGATTCTTCTCAACAGAGCTGATTCAATCGGGTATTTTTTCCTTAACTATTTCCCGCCTTCTTGAGCCATTTTGAGTGCTTCTCGCTGCTGAGAGGTCTAAGCCCTATTTACGTGGGGCAGCTAACGATCATTCTTTCCCCTGTACTTTACTAAATAACTGGTGCTCGCGCACCCGCTTTTTCTTTACCTTGCCTTTTAGACCTTGCTTGCTTTAGTCCTACTATCCCTGGCTCTTGAAATCTTAGACTATCTTAACTACAAAGAAAGTCTTGAGACTAGAGGATACAAAGAGGAAACTCCCATTTTGCTTGGCTTGCCCAGCCCCACTTACAGTATTGTAATAAGAAGGAGTGAAGGAAGCAGAGATAGAATTTAGGAATGCAGTCACGTGCCTTATAAGATTAGGGCTTCTAGACTGGCTATTGAAAGGTACGAATTCAGAAGCCGAGAGCAGCAAAGAAGCGATCGAGTTATCGAATTCAAAGCGGTCTACTAAGGCCCTATTGAATTAAGCGAGAGAAAGCTCAATCGATGGGATGGAAGGGAAGCTACTACAGCTGGGAAAGTATCTAAAGTATCTTTGGATATTGGATAGAAGGAGGGGTAAGAGAGGCGCAAAGCCCTTGATAATCTTTGAGACCAATTTCGATTTCGCTCGCGGGGTCGTACGTAATATTACATAAGATTAAGATAAAGTGAGTAAACTTGCTCCTCTTGGCATCCCTCTTCAAGTAGGCTTTTTTCTTCGCTAAGGCTTGGGAATTCTTAGCAACTCAGAGACTGAGTTTCCTTGAATTTATAGCTTTTTAAGAGCTAACTATTTCATTTCGTAACTGGGCAGGCGGGTCGAGCGAACAATCGCATACTCGCATATAGAAAGGTGGGCGAAGACTGAATTACATACAGCCTTTACTGAAGGAAGACTGTGATCCCTTGGATCTCTTGCAAACTTCTTTCATATTTCGAATTAGGGTTCCCATTTAGAAAGTGTAAAGTGAGCCTGAACGCACTTCATAAGTCTTGGTTGCCTGTTTGAAGGGGATACTTCACTTCTTCTTAGCTCCGTTAGCTTCCTTTGTTCTAACAATAATGGGACATTTATTTCCGTCAGGACATTTCTTAAAGATGCTTCAACTAGCCCTACCGTCGAACTAACCTAAGAACACCTGAAAGTGCTGCTATCAGGGATGCCAAGAAGAGAAAACAGCTAGGAGCTAGCAGTAGATAGTTGCTCTTCTTGGAGAGTTTCTGGTATCCCCCCTTCCGGAGGGAGTTGACCTTAGCTACACTCCTTCCCGACGAAGTGAAGCTAAGCCGAGCTCATAGCATCCGAAGCGTAGCAAGGGCAGCTGACGAGGGCTAAGAAGTTTGAACACATCCTATTCCAACTTTTCTTTCATCTTATGGGAAAGAGGAAAGAAAGGCATTGATCTTCTTCCCAAAGCTCACAACAGAAAGAATAGAGCGAAGGCTCGATGGAATTGAGTTAAAGCGACGTCCCATTGCCGGATCAATACTGATTGAAGTCCTGTTAAGGGATGATATTAAGAGTCCCATATTGTTATCCTAAGAATAAGGAAAACAACAAGAAGCTAAATGGAAAGGTATGAAGTAGCAACCCCTCTTTTACACGTTTGGAGATATCGGAGGAGGTCGGCATAGGGAAGTGCTCGATCGGAACCTGGGAGCAGCTGAAGGCGGAGTTCTTACCTGGTAGTGTGTCGTGGATGGCACATCATTCCTTGATGAATGTGAGACAGACCAGAGCAGTCCGGCACTACAAAAAAGGACTTTTCTGCGCCGATTAATTTGTTAAATTCGCTGTCGGATAGGGTCTTCTTGCGCCCAATATGGAAAAGGATTCGTAATTCATCTGCCACATGGGAACGCAGACAAGCTGGCGCCTCCTCATTCTCCGGCAGATCGAGAGCCTTTTCCCACTCCAGCTTGGGAAATGAGGTAGATGCTCCCGAGCCCTTTAGCCGCTAATCCTACCTTGGAAATCTAAATGTACTTTATTATCGCTCACTTCCAGGGAAACAATGTAACTCCGGGTAGGTTGACTCAGGAGAGCTTTTCTAGGTCTTCACTCGCTCGTTTCGTTATTTGTGATAGAAGCACTCACACTTCCTTCCTATCCTTACCTTTCCGGGAATGGCACATCCTATCATAAATCAGAGTCATCGGCTCTCTTTCCATTGCTTTTTCATTGCACATAGACCAGCATGTGTCTAAGAAAGAACCCAGCTCAGCTAGTGTCGTCTACCTTCACATAAATCATAATAAAACCCCGTCTTTAGAATAGAATAAACTTATCTATTGTACAAAAAATGTACCTACCAAGCGAATGCCCGGTATGCTTCTTTCTGGGCTCGATACTATGAAATGCCATTCATTCTGCTGAGTTCTTAAATCGAGCGAACCAAGGGATTGATTGAGGACATGGGGTCAGCTAGTCAAGAAAGTTGTCTTTTTCAAAGACTGATCCTAACCCTAATCCCGGGAATTGAGTTAGCATTACTTTCCCTCGTGTCCGTTCTCCCTTGGGATTGTACGCCCCTGTTAAATGCCCCATCACTCTAATTGACTGGTAAGCCCTACACAGGATAATACTCAACTCACTACTTGTCCGACTGCCCAGCTCATAAGAAGTTTTTGGTTCAATCTTGTTGAAAAAGGTCGAGACCCAACCTTTCGGAATATGCTCTCTCTTCTGCCCATAGTCGCTATTCGTTACTAAAAGAAAGCGAACCGACCATTTCAACTCGCTCATAATTAAAATTCCCGCACAGGCAGATTAGGAGATCTTATATGGCTCGTTTGCCCCCTACTTCTTCTTATCACTGTCAAGGCAGAACCAACCTTATACCGGTCAGTCAAGTCCGTTCCCCGCCAGAAAATGGCACAGAACTTCTCATACTCCTTTTATGAGCGTGAATTATATCTTTCATACCGGAATGCATCCTCTTCCTCTGGAGCCTGTCCTTGGTTAGCCACTTAGATCGAACTAGGAATTCCCTATCGGAATGAACTACTGGGAACACACTCACGCTCGTTTCAGGTCTTTCACTGCGTACCTTCCCATCCAACCCCTTCTTTTTTAAAATATAATAATAATGAAAGAGGGAGCTTAGCCGGTTGCCGACCCGTTGGTTTGATCTTTTCAAGGCCAACAACTATTCGACAGACGTTCCTTGTCAGTATAAGTTTTTGTCTGCCAGACTGGAATTCTCGGATGGAGACCCTACATTCCAATGTTCCAGCGATCAAGGCGCCTATCCATATCACAGGCTTCGGTTACAACCCGATTCCCACTTCTTTGATCTAGAGTTAGCGACGGCTAGTCCATAAAAAGTTGGGAGTTTCATGATCCGTCGTACATTCAACCGATTCCATTCCGAGCGAGCAGGTCTCTCGAACGAACTGAACTATTGGATCTATTTCCAAGTTTATTCACTACCCGGGCCGGGTCATGAAAGATTTCATTTCGCCTTTCTTAATTCACCTACGGAATAGACTTCAAAGAGAGGGTGAACAAGGAACCGTAGGCCAAGAGTTCTTTCTTTATCAGTCCCGTCCCCGAACAAGGAAAGTATATTACGTCAATCTTACAGCTCCTGTTATCCCGGCCAGGTCCGAAGACAAAGTGGTCATGTGTGGGCAGGGTTTTCTCGGTCGTTGTTGTTCTTTCCGAGTTTTCCGTAGGGATTATAAGCTTATCTATGTAACTATAGAATTTCTTCCGTTTTCATCTATCGGTCCCTAAGAATTCATTTAAGTTATGCCGTAGGTAAATCTTAAACTAACTCTTCTATACAAAATAGTCGGTGAGGAAAGAAAATAATGAAGTCTGAACTTACAGCCAAATCTTCTTCATTAGTTATAACACGAAAAGCCCTATATCAGCCTATACTTTCTATGTCATTCTTTCATTAGTAGGCAGTTCTTACCGTAGAGCGAACAAGACAGTTAGCCCGTTGACCGTTAGCTCTTAAGGCGGATATGGGTCGTAGTCAAATGGCGAGAGCCACCTAAGGCTAGAGCCCAACTATCATAGGTAGAGAGTCTAACTACGCACCTTGAGAACGAGCTCCACTGGATTCCTGTGCGCCTACGCCTGCGTCGGTTTCCTGTTCTGAACCGCTTTCATTTGCGGTACAAAAAACAATCATTGGAATACCTAGTTTTAATAAGAGTCCCTCTATGGAGTCAAAATGTAAAAGAATTACTGAAAGAAGAACACCTCCCGAAAACCACCCGAGCCGACGAAAGAGGAAGTAGAAAGATTTACACAGTAAGAGCGATTTTACTTTAGTGAAAAAAAAAGGAAAATCAAGTCCGATCGGACCAAGACGGAAAGATTCATACAAAGAGGGGATAAGAAGGGATAGCGCTTCGATCAGCATGAAATCAGGTAAGACCCGAAGCGTATAGTAGAAACTCCTTGAGTTAAGCATAAATAAGTACCCCAGAGGCTACGAGAAAGATCTGAGGGCGATCTCGCATTGCTGCCTCACAAAGCCCTTCCTGCTTTCTATACGCAATACGTCGTCTAGCCCCTCGTAGACAAGACAATTGCTAGCCTGAAAGTTGCTTGATACTAAGTCTATCTTCATTCCCATCCTGACATGCTGAGGCTGCCAGTGCATTGTATCTAACCACACTGTGGCAAATCGATACAAGTTGCTAAACAGCTTACTATACCATACAAAGGCATATCCGGCTGTTCTCGAATCCCCTGCTATTGAATATGAGTAACTATCCAATTCCATAACAGAAAGAGATGGGACTAGAGCTTTTGGCTTTCTTCCTTCACTTAAATCAAGGATCTTAGATCTTGCCGCTGTGATCTTTTCTCTTGTTTCAGAAGCTGGGATTGGGCCGGCTTTCCTTTCTTATCTTAACCAGGCTCAAGGGAAGTTAGAAGTCAAAGAAGCCTTGGTGCCTAGCGAAAGTACGAATTGGATGATCGGGCCGAGACAAAACCTAAATGTTAAGGTATGGCAGCTGATAGCTAGAAAGATTCTGTCTCGCGATCTGGAAAGATCTGCTTTGAAAGGACCAGGAAAAAAGAAAAGAGACGAGTTCAGACAGACTTGAGACTGAAAACTGTCCCTCCGAAAGTCGGATAAGCATTACAAGTCAAGACCAGGTTCTGGGGAACCTTAAACTACTAGTGTCTTAGCCGGACGCCTTCTTCCTCCTAGTTCAGACCGACTTTCTCCTTTTCCGGACAGTTCCTCTATTAGTGAAGCTTCGGGGGAAGCATAACTAGCTAGAACACCTGACTTGAGATAAGCCGTTGACGCACTTAGACCCGCTCCTCATCTTCTTGAGACTGATTCTTGGACTTATGAAAGTCTCCCAACCGATAGGAAGAAGCGGAAAGGCAGTTTCCAAGCCTCACAGCCGAGTCTTTTCTACCAGCCTTTGATCGACTCTGGCAACGCTAACTGTAAGAAGTTTGACTGAGTGACCAGGATGTGTAATAGCTTTCTCGATGAGAGGACCTTTACTTTTTGTTTTTATTATTTCTTGTTGTTAAGATTTCCTGTCTCGCTTATGTAAGCATTTCGGGTTCAACGAGTAGGGTATCGGCTTTGGAGTTTAGCTAGATTAGCAGTTCGGGCAGGTCAAAGGGGATCATCTGGGGAGAATCGAGAGGGACCTAAGCGGGGCCGATGAGTGATACGAACAAAGGGGTTCCATAATGTTCAGGACCATCGATTCTTCGGACGTCAGCTGATAGGATATTAGACAGTAGGGAACCGAAGCACAGAAAGAGCTAGGAAAGTCAGTAGCAGAACCCCAAAAACCAATTGTTTCAAATTCAACTTGCAACTACATAGAACACCGCCCACTGGACACCAAGCCAAACTCACCAGAGAGGTAGTTCACACCAACTCACTTCGATTAACCCGGACTTAACGGATGCAGCCTTTCCGGTTAACCTATTTATTAGCTGCGCCCAATCATTATTGCGACATTTTTTGTTCTTGCTGCTGTGATAATAAGGAATTGGATTCCCCTTATATATAAAGAAAAACTAGCCTTAGTTTTAGTTAAAGGGTTGCTCTCCAAATTTCTTATATCAGCAGGGTTTGGGGTGTATTTTCAGTGAAAGATCAAATCGTATCAAATCGTTCGGTTTGAGGGAAGCAATCCGATATTCTTATATGCGGGACATGCGATTTATTTTATGCTTGTGTGGTATGATCGGATTTTCGGTTTGGTGGGCTGTTGCGCCCGACCCTTTGCTGAATATACCTATATCAGTGTACTTACATGATCCAGGTCTTATACTAAAACTCTTTCGCGATACGTTTGTTAATCATATATGTAGTGTTCACCCTGATGTTGTAACCCATGCTCTTGCGGTGAACCTACTAAGAATATGGTCAGAGAGATTATTGATGAGCATATATCTTATGATCCGCTCGGGTGAAATAGCCGTAGAGCTAAGGTACTAACCCTTTCTACTTTGATAGCATCCATTATCTTATGTATTGCACTAGCTGAATCCGTATCGCCGGAGGGTGTATATGTTAATCTGTTGTAATGGATTGAGTTATGTTAATAGATATCAACTACGCGGGTATAGTAAGAAGGCTGAGGTTCGATAGTAGCTATTCTGATTTCAGGCTCCCATTCATATTATAACATGATGAAGGAATATTCACTATCAGAGCTAAAGAATTAGCTACTCTATATCTAACTAAAACAACGAGGGAAGTATTCAACTCCACTACTAGTCAAGAAGTAAGAGAACTAACTATAGAGATTGCGCAACAAAGGATGATAGGGATCGACCCTCCTATGAGGACTCTCTTAGTACACTTTATGAGGAATAAGAGAATGAGGTATTCTTTAAGAAGGCCATCAAAGGAGCATCTAAGACAACAATCATTACACCTCTCTTATTTCAGTTGAGAAAGATTGAACATCTTCAAATATAGAGAGCATCCAGTCTTCACGAAAAGAGCGAGGGTTACAACAACCCTTCCGGTACAGGCTTTACCTTAATCAAAAGGTATGATAGTCAACTTACCCGAGAGTCGCTCACTCTACGACTTTCTGTTGTCGGTAACTGGTCTTGACCTTTTGCTTGGCATGTTGTTGGAATAGGCTGTGAAGCCAGATAGTGAAGTTCGAAGGAGGAAGAAAGCTAATAACTCTTTCTTTATCACCGTAAGTAGCAATAGACCGATCTTAGCCCTTTGACTCTTCTTGAACTGGATTCCACTCTAAGGGAAGTGAGCCGAGGAAAGGCAGTGAAGGTTCCACTCCGGGTGAAAGCCCTGGGTTGCGTAGAGAAAGGAGAATGGAATTTCTTACCACCCCTCGATCAGCTAATAGGGGGCACGGATCGTTAGCTCCTGCACACACACGTGGTACTGACTTGGCCTAACCGAGACTATTCCTCGAAGAGTGGTGATCCGCTTAAACAAAGAGGTTGGTTCAGTACGCCCCCCCGCCTAGCCCATCATCCCTAACGAACGGCAAGAGCAGATCCTTTTCTCGAGCAAAGCCAGACGGAACAGAGGCTAAGCAAGCTGAGGCATGAAGTTCACCGCTGACAGTTCAAGTAGTAGTGTTCCACTGTTCGATAGTGAAGCGATCTCGTACTAAACGAAACAACCTTTCCTTCAATGATAGAGGCAAGAAGACTTTCCGGCCAGGCCTTACTATAACCAACCTCACAGATCCCACTCCATCTTTTACACCGATGTATCGTACTCTCTCGACCAGGTCATCATAAGAAAATACTGCGAAATCTTTCCGAAGTGAGAGAAGGAGGGAAGGCGCGCTACAACTAACATAACAGCCAGCTGAAAAACGCTAGCTAGCTAGGCTAGCGCGCAATGGCTTTCTCTGATAGGGGCTCGCTTCTTTTCTTCAAGCTCCGCCCAACCTATACAAGGTGCTGCTCGCTTTCTCTCAGCCACCAGTGGCTTATGTAGTGGTCGGCATTCCTACGTGCTCCTCTTTGCCCCCTACTTAAGAATCCAAAGGTGACCTTTGGCTGTTGTCTTGACGCTTTGGTTACGAAAGTAGCCGGGGTCTAGGTTTATGGATGGATTTAGTCAGCGAAAGTCCCTCAAACTCAATCAATATCAACAACATGTCGTGACCGGTTAGGCTTGGTTGATTTTGTCAGAAAAGAAAGTAGGTTTCGGGGGTGGGTTCATTGATTAGTACACCTCCGGTGCTGATAAGGTCGGGACCGTGGTCGTCCGTCTCCAGTTTGCCGGCCGATAAGATCTCTGAGATTGACCAGCCAGCTGGGTTGGTTTGGCTATTCCTTTCTATTGAAAAGAAGGAGTCAGCTGTCTGCGCGAGTCACCTTCTTCTAGGCTCCGCTGGACGACACGGCATTCTCGTTTAAATATAGGCCGGCCGCACTTGTGATGGTTCCCAAAGATCCAAGATATATGACCACTTAGGTCTACGTTGCCACGATATTGTTCTATGGAAGCGGGCGGGCTGTTAGAAGTTCGGCCCGGTTTTTTTGGGGGAGGGATTGACCTTTTTAACGCATATTCAGTCGTACCGGCATGGCCCCACTGATTTGTTTTCGATCGGAGCATCAAGCAGCGCAACCCGGTTCTACTTGACTAAGCCCCGTGCTCGTCCAAGGAGGGAGTTTGCTTTACCCAACTCCCTTTTTGATAACAAGGCAGAAACCCCCGACCCGACATTCATTAGTTTCGAATGAAGAGTGCCCTGCCCCAGCAAGCACCTACTCCTATCAAAATGAAAAGCGTGACTTTACTAAACAAGCAAGAAAAGCTCTTTACTAATAACATAGAAAGGGCTTTT